TTACATAGTCCGTTTTAGGGATTGGCGACTTACCCCCATTCAGTGACTTTGGCACTGGGCGTTCTCAAAAAGGGTACTCTCGGGTCGGGTGAATTAGAGAATAGACAGACGTCTGTTGGCATTCCAGCCTTCCTTCTCCTTTCAGGGCCTATCCGAAAGATCTTGGTCGTGAATATCTGAATAGGACGAACCCGCCTCCGTGGATATCTTTGCTTCGGAACAAAACAATTAGAATTAGGCTCGGTCAACTGGAATGTGTATTATCCATATGGGAGATCTTCCAATTGAGAAGATCCATCGACCTGAGACGAAGAGAAAGGTCTATCTATTTTCTTTAGTTCTTCAATGAAACCAATGATTCGTTATTGGAGCAGATAGCAACAACCATTTCAGCGGACATGCGTCTTTTCCGATGGATTTACATGGTTTCATTAGTCTAAATTGTTTGATGTAGCGAGTAATAGGCTCTTTCGCCGTTCAAGAATTCTTGTTTAGGCAGTTCATATCATCTACACATAGTGATCTAAGATTTCAATTCTTCCATGTTTCAGCAGTAGCATATTGTTCCATGGAGCTAAGGCCAAAAAGATGGAAGAAACAAGTGTTTCCGCGACTCTACCATCCGGCCAATTCTGTTCCACTGAATCCCCTTCCTTTCATGGGGCATGGGCACATATCTTTACGGCTAAGGAATGGGGAATCTTTCTCCTGTTACATGAATCAAATGTTTCATTTCATCCGGGAAAAGCCATCTCTTTCTCAACAATGTCTTTGTCATTTGATCCAATAGCGTTCCGTTAGATAGGAACAGATTTGATAAATACTGATAACTCTCGGATAGAGTATTAGAACGGAAAGATCCATTAGATAATGAACTATTGGTTCTAAACCATCTCTGGCGATGAATCAACAATTCGAAGTGCTTTTCTTGCGTATTCTTGATGAACCAACGTTTATACATAGATGTAGGAGGATTTGTTTGGGAAGCAATAAGCCCCTTTGACATCTCTTCATCTGCAAAGAATTCTCGACGTGAAAACACAGAGACAAAGGGCTGATCTTTGAATAGGGAAAAGAATGGATCCGCAGGGTCCCAAATGAATTGGCTTATTTGAAAAAAGCCTTGTTCTTTGGAAGATCTATCTCGTGTCTGGTACTGCATGGTTCCACTCTGCAAGAACTCCGAATCATTCTCTTGAAGCTCATCCTCTTTATGAGAAATGATCCGTTTGCCCCGAAATGACCCAGTCCAATAGGGAAATCCCAATTCAGTGGGCCTTTCGATACAATCAAATAGATTGCCACAAGGGCGCCATATTCTAGGAGCCCAAACTATGTGATTGAAGAAATCTTCCTCTATCTGTTGCGGATCGAGGGCCCCTTCTTCAAACTCCGATTCGTATTTTTCATATAGAAATCTCTGATCAACGATAGAACAAGATCCCTTTTGCATCATATCTAACTGATTCCTTGGTTCGGACCGAAGAAGTAATGTCACTCGATTCTTATCAAACTGACTGCAATCTTTTTCTGTCCGTGAAGATCCCGCCAGAGCCAGAGCGCCTTCTACTTCTAATAGTAATAATAGTAATAGGCCATGAACTAGATCAGAATCATTCTCAACGAATCCATAAGAAGTGATCCAATTCTTTTCATTGGGTCTGGATGAAGACCAAAGATCTTGAGCGACCGATCCGGCAGAACAACTCAAAAGATAAAGAAGTATCGTGAATTTCTTCATGCTCGTTCCAAGTTCGAAGTACCATTTGTACAAATAAGAATCCCCTCCCTTACATGATTTCTTCTTCATATAGATAGATATAGGATCTATGGGGCAATTACTTAGAAGTACATTTTGTGCAACAGCCCTTCCTATCTGATAGAAAAGGATCCCATGATCCGGAACCGATCTTATCTGGGATCGAAAATCCCAAGTTTTTCTATGAAGAGCTGATCTAATTGTATTAGTTTCTATAATGGATTTCTTCTGTGTAATACTAATTGATAGGGCCTCGTTGATAAGTGCTACAAGATCTCGCGCATTGGAACCCATGGTTATGGACCCGAATCCGTTAGTATGGAACATCCTCTTTTCCAAGTGAAATCCCCTAGTATATGAAAGAATGAAAAAGTGCTTTCGTTGTTGTGGAAGAAGAAGCCTTCGTATCTTAATGCATGTATTGAATTTCTTCGGAGCTATTAGAGCGGGATCCACTTTTTGGGGAATATGAGTCGAAGCAATAACAAGAATCTTTCCAGTGGAACATCTTTCACAATCCCTGGAGAGATAGTTCTCTAATAGACCGAGGGATAAGTAATTCGACTCATTCACATGCAGATCATGAATGTTTGGAATCCATATTATGCAAGGAGACATTGCTTTTGCTAATTCGAATTGAAGGGTGATATCAAATCGGTCTCTTTTTGGCGTCATATACATAGTTAGCACATTCGTCATAGTTAGCAGCTCCATATCAATATCAAGGTCATCCTCACTATC